ATGAAATAGAGAAAGAGAAATAGAATGGAATGGAAAAGATCAAAAATCAATAAAATTAAGGCGGATAGAAAAACTTATTAGATACCATGGATTCGGATATCTAATAAGTTATACCTACTATTGGATTTGAACCAATGACTCCCGCCGTATGAAAGCAATACTCTAACCACTGAGTTAAGTAGGTAATTTCGAATCAAAAAGAAAAAGAAATGGAACCCGTCACATCGATGGATTATAAATGTAATATTATTTATAAGCAATACCGATCAAAGAGATAAAAGTTGGATCATGTAATATTCATCTTGACAAGAAATTATTGACATGATAAAATATATATCACAAGCAAAAGGGCTATAGCTCAGTTAGGTAGAGCACCTCGTTTACACGCGCGCCGATGTTTTTTCAGAGGAGTACATTATGGAATCAAAAAACTTATTGAGAAGTTGATGTCTTACTCCATGACTTTTAGGGAACAAGAGAACAATAGCCTGACAAAAGATTCGGTCCAATTTAGGTGCCCCTTTTCGATTTTTAGATTTTAGGCAACCAATAGAACCCATTATTGATTTAAGATATTGATAAGGGGAATACTCACTCTATTCAATGCTAGGCATAATGAGTATCAAGACCTCAAAAAATTCTTTTTTCGTCCTATCTTATGAACTTTAAGGTGTATGAAGTTTCATATTGGATTATTTAAGTAAGAAGGGGGCGATGGAGACTTCATTTAACTTAGGTTGATCTAAGCCAAAAGCAAACCTACGTCAGGATAACCTTCTTTGAAACACTTCGGTAGTGCTCTCAGATCGGAATCCAAATAAGAAATCAGAGCACATGGAGCCATCTTCTTATCTTCTTGTCAAGAGAATTATGGTAGACTAACTGATTATTTATATCAGTTAATGGAAGAGCCCAATGCAAAAAAATGCATGTTGGGTCTTTGAAACAGTTCGAATCATTTTGAGAATAATCAGTTTGATCTGTTTTACCGAGAAGGTCTACGGTTCGAGTCCGTATAGCCCTAAAAAAAAAATGAAATAAAATTCAAATACAAAAAAAAAAATTGTATAGTTTTTATTTCTTCATTATTGTATTGTTTGTTGTTTGTAACTAGCCGCTTGCAATTGCTTGGTTTATCGAAAAACGAAAAAAAAAAGTGCACTTCAATAGACCCAATCGCTATTTTTATTTTTTTTTTATCTTGTCTTGGCTAAACAAACCCAATTTTCTTCATTACTCTTCCTAAGTCAATTACATATGAATTTTTCCCCTTTCCTATCCGCAATCAAAAAGAGTTAGTGATACTTCTTTTCTTTGTCTTTGGGATACCTGCCGAAGCCTAATGAATTTTTGGAGTCAAAATCATGACACGAACTCATTTAAAAACAAATTCCAACCTAACTCAACAAAAATCAAATCTACTAGTAAGTTACACGGATTTAAAAATGACTTACTCTATTTATGGACAAGCTGGAGTTTGAAAAATGAGGATCTTTATTAACTTTCATTATTAACATTGTAAAACGGGCTCTTCTTTTTTCTTTTATTGCTATACCAGGTAAGGTATAGCAATAAAAGAAAAAAATAAAGGAGTCTTTTCTTGCCCTAACATTCAATTACTAAATTAAATTAATTTAATTAATATATTTATATAATATATTTATATTAATTTCTAAATGAATATAGAAGTATAATCTAAATGAATATAGAAGTATAATTCGAAATTAATATAGAATAGAATTCTATAGAATAGAAGTCTAATAGAATAGAACTATAATTTAGTTAATAGTTAATATAAGATCCTATTCTATTAATGTTTAATATTATTTATTATATTATATTATTATATTATATTTAATATTAAATATTAAATTTAGAATAATATATATATTCCATATTAAATAGGTAGAGGTACTCTATTACATATAGAATATAGGTATAGTATTTTCTATTTTTATATAGATTAGTATTTTATTTTATTAAAAATTCTATAATTCTATTTTAAATTCTTTTTTTTTATAAATTTTTATAGAGAATCCGAAGTGAGATGAAAAATAGAGAAAAAAGTCTTATTTGTACTTATTTGTATAAGGTATAAGAGAAATAGCAATATATATTTATAATTGATATCGAAATAAAATTGAAGTAAATGGAACAATTCGAGTCGATAAATCTTGAAATGAGACATGTACCAAAGCAAACAAAACTAAGCAGTTCAATCAAAATAAATTGTTATTTTGACTAAACAGTTATGAATGAGTTGACAATTAATTTCAATTCGACTCGAATAATCTAGTATATTTTCTACATTCATAGGAGTGCACCCATGTTTCTGCTTTACGAATATGATATTTTCTGGGCATTTCTAATAATATCAAGTGTTATTCCTATTTTGGCATTTCTAATTTCGGGCCTTTTATCCCCAATTAGAAAAGGACCAGAGAAACTTTCTAGTTATGAATCCGGTATCGAACCAATGGGCGATGCTTGGTTACAATTT